TTGTTGGTGAGGACCATTATGAAACTGCCCAAAGAGTTAAGCAAACTTTACAACGTTACAAAGAACTTCAGGACATTATAGCTATCCTGGGGTTGGACGAATTATCCGAAGAGGATCGCTTAACCGTAGCAAGAGCGCGAAAAATTGAGCGTTTCTTATCACAACCCTTTTTCGTAGCAGAAGTTTTTACTGGTTCTCCAGGAAAATATGTTGGTTTAGCAGAAACAATTAGAGGGTTTCGGTTGATCCTTTCCGGAGAATTAGACAGTCTTCCTGAACAGGCCTTTTATTTGGTAGGTAACATCGATGAAGCTACCGCGAAGGCTATGAACTTAGAAATGGAGAGCAATTCGAATAAATGACCTTAAATCTTTGTGTACTGACCCCTAATCGAACCGTTTGGAATTCAAAAGTGAACGAAATCATTTTATCTACTAATAGTGGTCAAATTGGCGTATTACCAAATCACGCCTCTGTTGCTACAGCCGTCGATATAGGTATTTTGAAAATACGTCTTGACGGCCAATGGTTAACGATGGCTTTGATGGGAGGTTTTGCTAGAATAGGTAATAATGAGATCACTGTTTTAGTAAATGATGCGGAGAAAGGTAGTGACATCGATTCACAAGAAGCCCGGCAAACTCTTGAAATAGCAGAAGCTAATTTAAGAAAAGCTGAAGGAAAGAGACAAAAAATTGAGGCAAATCTAGCTCTCCGACGAGCTAGGACACGAGTCGAGACGATCAATGAGATTTCGGAACTAGTTGGTGTGTCCGAATAATCAAAAGAGGTTTGGTCTATTTTTTATTTGATTTGATTGTATTCACTCGACAGAATTAAATCGGGCGTAATTCTATTTTGATCCAACAAAAAAAAAGAAATAGAAAAGATACAAAATAAATATCAATAAAAGCAGATGGATATAAAAACTTATTAGAGACCAGAGTCGGTGGGATCTAATAAGTTCTACCTACTATTGGATTTGAACCAATGACTCCCGCCGTATGAAAGCAATACTCTAACCACTGAGTTAAGTAGGCCGTTTATCATCACAAAGAAAACCAAATGGGACCCATCCCATCGATGGATTATAAATAGAATATTGCTTATAAGCAATAACGCGCAAACAGATCAAAGAACTATGATCTTGGATCGTGGAATATTCATCTTGACAAGAAATTATCTACATAATAAAATAGGTATTACAAGCACTAAGGGCTATAGCTCAGTTAGGTAGAGCACCTCGTTTACACGCGCGCCAATGTTTTTCAGGGGGGTCCATCATGCAATCAAAAGAATTTATCTTATTGAGAAATCGATGTCTTACTCCATAACTTTGAGGGAACAAGAGAACAATAGCCTGACAAGGGGTTCAGTCTTGTCCCTTTTAGGTGCCAAACAGGCCCCATCGTTGATTTGAGATATTGATAAGGTAAATGTCTATTCAATGCTAGGCATAATGAGTACAAGGACCTCAAAAAAAGATCTTTTCGCCCTATGAACTTTAAGGTGTATGAAGTTTCATATTTCATTTTTAAGCAGAGCGATAGAGACTTCATCTAACTTAGGTTAATACTTCATCTAACTTAGGTTAATCTAGGCCAGAGGCAGACCTACGTCAAGATACCCCCTTTGAAACACTTTGGTAGTGTTCCTGGATCAGAATTAAAATAATGACTCAGAGCACATGGAGCCATCTCCTATTTTTCTATCAAAAAAAATATGGCGGACTAACTGATAGAAATATCAGTTAATGAAAGAGCCCAATGCACAAAAAATTGCATGTTGGGTCTTTGAAACAGTTCAGATCATTTTGATAATAAAAAGTTTGATATGTTTTACCGAGAAAGTCTACGGTTCGAGTCCGTATAGCCCTAGAGCCCTAAAAAAGGAAAATAAAAAAAAATTGTATAATTTAAATTTACCCATTCTAGTTTGTTGCTTGTAACCGACCAGTTTTTTCATCAAAAAAAGTATTCCTAAATTCTTTCTATAAGCCCGGTCACGAGTATCTTTTAAAGCCGAACATAAAAATGAAAGCAAAAACACATTTCAATTCATTTTAATGGGCTCAATGGATATTTATCCAATCGTGTGGCTAAACAAACTTATTTGCTTCATGAATCTTCGGAGTTGAATTCCATATTAATTTTCCTCCTTTTCTATCCACAATCAGAAAGTTATTGATACTCTCCCTCTAGTCTAGGAATGACCTGCTTTCTTTGTGTACAAGCTAAAGTTTTAAAAACAACTATATTTGGTAAGTTTCATTGTAAACATTGTCAAAAACGTCAACTAGGCTTTTGTCTTTGTATACCTTCCCGAAACCTAGCAAACCACATCACAAAAGGGGGGTAGTATTCTCTTTCTGTATTCACTTTCACTATTCAATCAATAGAAACTCCTCAGCCTGGATATTAAGAAAAGGAATATACCAACACCGATCTATTCTAAACCTTGAGATGAGATGGAAATTTCTAGAAATTATCTTACATCTGAC